TACCGGCCGAGGACCAAGAAACAACCCGACCCCGTACATCTGTAACAGTCACAATGGTATTGTTGAAACTTGCTTGAACATGAATAACTCCCTTTGGTAGTCTACGTGTACTTTTACGTGAACCAATACGTCCATTCCTACGTGAACCAATTCTTGGTATAGGTTTTGCCATATTTTAGCATCTCATAAATATGAGTCAGAGATATATGGATATATCCATTTCATGTTAAAACAGATCTTTTATTTTTATTTGTACATTTGGGGTCCTTTAGAGAGTTCCTTTTAGAAAAATTATCCTTGTCTTTGTTTATGTCTTGGGTTGGAACAGATTACGATAATTCGTCCCCGCCTACGGATCAGTCGACATTTTTCACAAATTTTACGAACAGAGGCCCTGATTTTCATATTTTGCATTCCTTAACTTAAACTTAATTCCTAATCTACTTCGTGGAAGAAAATAAGTTTCTTGAAATTTCATTTAAAATCTCGACTTGTATCTCCCCAAAAGTAATCTTAAATCACCTAATCGTTCGAGTTCGAATCTTTGTTGCGGAGTCTAAAAATTATACGCCCTCGAGTTGAATCATAACGACTTACCTCAATTTTGACTCTATCTCCTGGTAGTATCCGTATAAAACTACGTCGGATCCTTCCTGAAACATAACCTAGAATCAGATCTTCATTATCTAAACGAACCCGGAACATACCGTTGGGAAGTGATTCAGTAATTAAACCTTCATGAACCCATTTTTGTTCCTTCATTCCAGGTAAAACCCCCTTGAAATATCAACTAATGGAGGAGGAGTGATATTAGATAACTCTTTATCTTTTTTTTTTTCACAAATAATCAATTTCATATCTAATTTTGATAGTCGAAGGATTACCATATATAACACAAGATTTCTCCCCCGATTCCTTCTAATCGAGCTTCTCGGTCTGTCATTATACCTCGAGAAGTAGAAATAATTACAATCCCTATACCACCTAAAATTCTAGGAATTCTTTGATAGTTAGAATAGATTCGTAGACCAGGTCGACTTATCCGTTTTAAATTTAAAATAGTTTGAGATGGCCCCTTCCTATTTCTTCTATGTTGTAGGGTTAAAACCAAAAAATCTTTGTTGTTTTCCCGATGTTTTCTCACGTTTTCTATAAAACCTTCTCTTAAAAGTATTTTTACAATGCTTTCAGTGATGCTAGTAGATGATATTCGAACCGTTACTTTTCTATGCATGTCAGCATTTCGTATAGAGGTTATTATGTCAGCAATAGTGTCCCTACCCATAATGAACTAAAATTTGTGGTTCCTCAAAATTTTGATATAATAAACATGATATTTTTTGTTATGAAGTAACATTATTAAAGGTATATACGTGAGACACAATCTATTAATCATTCAAACAAAATACTCTACTATACCTTTATAACTCTATATGATGATGATGTTCTTATCTTATAATACTTCAGGGGCTAATGACACTATTTTAGTAAAATTTAACTTTCTTAATTCTCGGGCGATCGCACCAAAAACTCGAGTTCCTTTTGGATTTCCTTCTTCATCAATGACAACTGCAGCATTGTCATCATATCGTATTATCATACCATTATCGCGTTTGAGTTCTTTACAAGTACGTACAATTACAGCTCTTATCACTTCCGATCTTTTTAGGGGCATATTTGGTACTGCTTCTTTGATCACAGCAACAATAACATCACCAATATGAGCATATCGGCGATTACTAGCTCCTAGTATTCGAATACACATCAATTCTCGGGCCCCGCTGTTATCTGCTACATTCAAATAGGTCTGGGGTTGAATCATATCATTTTTTTTTATCTGTTCTTTCAATGCAAAACAAAAGGGGCTAAAAAAAAAAAGAAACCTGCAATTGCTTTTTTATTCCAAGAACTCTTTCTTTTGGTTATACGTTTCTATCACGAAATAATGAATTGAGTTCGTATAGGCATTTTGGATGCCGCTATTGAAATAGCCTTTCGAGCTATATTTTCTGCTACTCCACCCATTTCATAAAGTATTCTACCTGGTTTAACAACAGCTACCCAATATTCGGGAGATCCTTTACCCGACCCCATACGTGTTTCCGCAGGTCTTACTGTAACGGGTTTGTCTGGAAATATACGTACCCATATTTTTCCACCACGGCGGGCATTTCGTGTCATTGCTCGTCTCCCTGCTTCTATTTGTCTAGATGTGATCCAAGCGGGTTCAAGTGCCTGAAGAGCATATCGACCGAAACAAATAGAATTACCTCGATACGATATTCCCCTCATTCTTCCTCTATGTTGTTTACGGAATCTGGTTCTTTTGGGGTTATAGTTGATGGTTGTTTCGCAATGCCATCTCTACTACAGAACTGGACATGAAAGTTTCTTCTCATCCAGCTCCTCGCGAATCAAAACAATTGAAAAAAAAGTCGCGGGCGAATATTTACTCTTTTATCTTTTAATAGCTAGTTCAGTTGTAGGGTTAGCCCACGAT